GAATCGTCGTATTCCCCGGAGGATAGATTATTACGAGTCATACTTGGCATTCAGGTATCCACTGCAAAAGAAACTTCTCTAAAACTACCTATAGGTGGAAGGGGTCGCGTTATTGATGTGAGATGGATCCAGAAAAAGGGGGGTTCCAGTTATAATCCAGAAATGATTCGTGTATATATTTCACAGAAACGTGAAATCAAAGTAGGTGATAAAGTAGCTGGAAGACATGGGAATAAAGGTATCATTTCAAAAATTTTGCCTAGACAAGATATGCCCTATTTGCAAGATGGGACACCTGTTGATATGGTCTTCAACCCATTAGGAGTACCCTCACGAATGAATGTGGGACAGATATTTGAATGTTCGCTCGGATTAGCGGGGGATCTGCTAAAGAAACATTATAGAATAGCACCTTTTGATGAGAGATATGAACAAGAGGCTTCGAGAAAACTAGTGTTTTCTGAATTATATGAAGCCTGTAAGCAAACAAAAAATCCATGGGTATTTGAACCCGAGTATCCAGGAAAAAGCAGAATATTTGATGGAAGAACAGGGGATCCTTTTGAACAACCTGTTCTAATAGGAAAGTCCTATATCCTAAAATTAATTCATCAAGTTGATGATAAAATCCATGGACGTTCTAGTGGGCATTACGCACTTGTTACACAACAACCCCTTAGAGGAAGGGCCAAGCAAGGGGGACAACGAGTAGGAGAAATGGAAGTTTGGGCTCTAGAGGGATTTGGTGTTGCTCATATTTTACAAGAGATGCTTACTTATAAATCTGATCATATTAGAGCTCGTCAAGAAGTACTTGGTGCTACAATCGTTGGAGGAACAGTACCTAACCCCGAGGATGCTCCAGAATCTTTTCGATTGCTCGTTCGAGAACTACGATCTTTGGCTCTAGAACTGAATCATTTCCTTGTATCTGAGAAGAACTTCCAGATTAATAGGAAGGAAGCTTGATCTGAATGAATCAGAATTTCTATTCTATGATCGACCGGTATAAACATCAACAACTTCGAATTGGACCAGTTTCTCCTCAACAAATAAGGGCTTGGGCCAACAAAATCCTACCTAATGGAGAGATAGTTGGAGAGGTGACAAAACCCTATACTTTTCATTATAAAACCAATAAACCGGAAAAAGATGGATTGTTTTGTGAAAGAATCTTTGGACCCATAAAAAGTAGAATTTGTGCTTGTGGAAATTATCGAGTGATCAGAGCTGAAAAAGAAGACCCGAAATTTTGTGAACAATGCGGGGTGGAATTTGTTGATTCTAGGATACGAAGATATCAAATGGGATACATCAAACTCGCATGTCCAGTGACTCATGTGTGGTATTTGAAACGTCTTCCTAGTTATATCGCGAATCTTTTAGATAAACCCCTTAAAGAATTAGAAGGCCTGGTATACTGCGATGTGTGATTTGATCAAAATTTTCATTTTACAGATTCGGACTGAGAAACTGTCATCCCAATCAGATTGAATGGGATGCCCCGGCTCTGACATGTGTTTTGGGAAAAGTAACATGAAACTCAGAATTATGGGTATATTCAATACTTCCAAATGAAAGGGGAATTGATCCATGGTCGATTCTATAACAGATAAATAGGAATTGCTAGTTATACCTCGTGAAAAAAAAAAAAAAGACTTTTTCGTGGAATTAGCCATTCCATTTCTTTTAGAGAGAGATTCTCTTTAAGCAAGCAAATATATATAGCATGGTTACTGGAGTCTATTTATCGCATATATACTTCAAAGGACATCATGGCATAACCATCGAGGTGAGTAGAGACCTAAAAGGTCGAAGGGAATGATATATAGACAAGTAAATCCCTTACGAGTCCCAAAGTATCCCCTTTAAGGGGATTCATCATTTGAGGGGAAGTAGACTACTCAAAAATTTCACATTTCCATTTTGTCATAACATAAGTAATTCAGAAAATTTTTTTAAAGTAAAAAAAAAAAAGAATGAATCAATGAAAGGTTGGTCCTTACTGGGAACTTGAGTAAGGAGTAGCTCTTTGTAGGGTAGAGTTTTTTCGAACAAAACAAAGTTTAAAAATAAGAAAGAACCCCTTTTTTTTTGCTGTAACTACTTGAGCCGGATGAGAGGAAACCTTCACGTCCGATTTTAAAGGGGGAAATCCAATCCTATAGGAACCTATCTCGATTTTGCTTTTGCTAGGCCCATATCTAAAAAACCTACTTTCTTACGATTACGAGGTTCATTCGAATATGAAATCCAATCCCGGAAATACACCATCCCACTTTTTTTTACTACTCAAGGCTTCGAGACATTTCGAAATCGAGAAATCTCTACAGGAGCAGGTGCTATCAGAGAACAATTATCCGATTCAGATTTGCGAATTATTATAGATAATTCATTGGTAGAATGGAAGGAATTAGGAGATGAGGGGTCCACTGGAAATGAATGGGAAGATAGAAAAATTAGAAGAAGAAAGGATTTTTTGGTTAGACGCATGGAATTA